AAATGTTAAAATTGGTTTGTTATTAGACCATGTATTTGATAAATAAAATACATCATTATTGTATATCTATATTATTGTATACTCTTTTATATATATGGCGCAACCCAATCCTTGTTTTGCAAGTTTATAATTGAGGAGTATATCCCTTCTTATTATTAATCTAAGAAATGAAATACTAATAAAAATTCCCTCTTGACAGTGATATATGTTGTATATGTAAATCCTAGATGTGAAACTAGGCATAAATCATAGTATAAAACACAAAAATCCATAAAAAAAGAAATAAAGATTGGTTGAACTTGAAAATTTCATCATTCAATGTGTAGTGTAAATGATTGAATTGGATTCATTTGAGTGGTACAAACTAAATCGAATGCTAACTCCATTTATTTATTATTGAATTAACTGATCAATTTGATATCGGACATATTTTTTTCGGTACTATTCAAAAATTTCGACATATTTTACTTTATTATTATGAGAATAAATCCTACTACTTCTGGTCTTGGCGTTTCCACGCTTGAAGAAAAAAACCTAGGGCGTATCGCTCAAATTATTGGCCCGGTATTGGATGTCGTTTTTACCCCCGGCAAAATGCCTAATATTTATAATGCTTTAGTAGTTCAGGGTCGAGATACTGTCGGTCCACAAATTAATGTTACTTGCGAGGTACAACAATTATTAGGAAATAATCGAGTTAGAGCTGTCGCTATGAATGCTACAGATGGGCTGATGAGAGGGATGGAAGTGATTGACACGGGAACTCCTCTAAGTGTTCCAGTCGGAGGAGCTACTCTTGGACGAATTTTCAATGTTCTTGGGGAGCCTGTTGATAATTTAGGTCCCGTAGATACTCGCACAACATCTCCTATTCATAGATCGGCGCCTGCCTTTATACAGTTAGATACAAAATTATCAATCTTTGAAACAGGAATTAAAGTAGTGGATCTTTTAGCTCCCTATCGCCGTGGAGGAAAAATAGGGTTATTTGGAGGAGCTGGAGTAGGTAAAACAGTACTCATCATGGAATTGATCAACAACATTGCCAAAGCTCATGGAGGCGTATCCGTATTTGGCGGAGTAGGCGAACGTACTCGTGAAGGAAATGATCTCTACATGGAAATGAAAGAATCTGGAGTGATTAATGAAAAAAATATTGCAGAATCAAAAGTGGCTCTAGTCTATGGTCAAATGAATGAACCCCCGGGAGCTCGTATGAGAGTTGGTTTGACTGCCCTAACCATGGCAGAATATTTCCGGGATGTTAATGAGCAAGACGTACTTTTATTCATCGACAATATCTTTCGTTTCGTCCAAGCAGGATCAGAAGTATCCGCCTTATTAGGGAGAATGCCTTCTGCAGTAGGTTATCAACCTACACTTAGTACAGAAATGGGTTCTTTGCAAGAAAGAATTACTTCTACCAAAGAGGGATCCATAACTTCGATCCAAGCAGTTTATGTACCTGCGGACGATTTGACCGACCCTGCTCCTGCCGCGACATTTGCACATTTAGATGCTACTACCGTACTATCAAGAGGATTAGCTGCCAAAGGTATTTATCCGGCAGTGGATCCTTTAGATTCCACGTCAACTATGTTACAACCTCGGATTGTTGGCGAGGAACATTATGAAATTGCGCAAAGAGTTAAGCAAACTTCACAACGTTACAAAGAACTTCAAGACATTATAGCTATCCTTGGGTTGGACGAATTATCCGAGGAGGACCGTTTAACTGTAGCAAGAGCACGAAAAATTGAGCGTTTTTTATCACAACCCTTCTTCGTGGCAGAAGTATTTACTGGTTCTCCAGGTAAATATGTTGCTCTCGCAGAAACAATTAAGGGGTTTCAATTGATTCTTTCTGGAGAATTAGATAGTCTTCCCGAGCAGGCCTTTTATTTGGTGGGTAACATTGATGAAGCTACCGCGAAAGCTATGAACTTAGAAGGGGAGAGCAATTTGAAGAAATGACCTTAAATCTTTGTGTACTGACTCCTAATCGAATTATTTTGGATTCAGAAGTGAAAGAAATCATTTTATCTACTAATAGTGGCCAAATTGGTGTATTACCAAACCATGCCCCTATTGCTACAGCTGTAGATATCGGTCTTTTGAGAATACGCCTCAATGACCAATGGTTAACTGTGGCTCTGATGGGCGGTTTCGCTAGGATAGGTAATAATGAGATCACTATTTTAGGAAATGATGCAGAGATGAGTACTGACATTGATCCGCAAGAAGCTCAACAAGCTCTTAAAATAGCTGAAGCTAACTTAAGTAGAGCTGAAGGTAAGAAACAGGCAATTGAGGCGAATCTAGCTCTCAGGCGGGCTAGGACACGAGTAGAGGCTATCAATAATATTTTCAATAAATAAAAATAATCAATCAAAAGAAGTTTTTTATCTTTAGAAGTGGAAGTTATTTATTATACTATACATATCCCATTTAAATTCTGCTAATTGAAATGGAATACAGTTAAAGTCTAATCTGATACAAC